GAATCTGATGAATCCGCCCAAGCAGGCTTACTAATGGGATGTCCTGAAAAGTTACAAAATTTCGCTTTAGCCAATGATCCAATCAAAGGAATAATTGGAACTATAGTATCAAACTTTTTAATAACAATATCTATAATAAATGACTTTTCTAACATTTGACTCCTTACTGCTGAAGGAGTTGGTCGTACACTTGAAAGATAACCCAGAAAATCGATAAAATGATTGGATAATTGGTTTATATGAATCCTATCCGGTTGAGACCAAAAGTAAAAATGACATTCCCATAAATTTACAAGGTAATATTTCCATTTCTTCATCAGAAGAGGGGTTCCTTTTGAAGACAAAATGGATTTTCCTTGAAATCTGAAATACTGTATGAAAGGATCCTTGAACAACCATAGGATAGTATGAAAATCATTATGAAAATCCACTAAAAAATGTTCTATTTTTCTATAAAAATGTGTTCGATCAAGAAAAGCTCTAGAAGACGTTGATCGTAAATGATAAGATTGTTTACGGAGAAAAACAAATATGGATTCCGATTCATATACATGAAAATTATATAGGAACAGGAAAAATCTTTGATTCTCTTTTGAAAAAAAGAGAATCATTTTCGTTTTTTGAGTAATAAAACTATTCCAATTATGATACTTGTAGAGAAAGAATCTCAATAAGTGCAAAAAGGGAGCATCTTGTATCCAAGAGCGAAGGGTTTGAACCAATAGTTCCAGATGGATAGGGTAGGGTATTAGTATATCTAATACATGATTTAAATGTAATAATTTATCCTCTAAAAAGGGAAATATGGAATGAATTGATCGTAAAGTAGTCATAGATTTGTCTATTTCTTTACTTTCTGGGGAAGATACTAATCGCAGTGAGAATGGAAGTTCCACAATGACTGCAACCCCCTCTGATATCATTTGAGAATCCAAATTTTTATTATGCCCGAAAAAAAAATTTGGATTAGAATCATTCGTAAAAATAAGAAAATGCTTCTGTTGATACATTCGAGTAATTAAACGTTTAACAATTATTAAACTATATTTTTTGTCATAACCTAAATTTTCCATAGGCTCATAAAGAATCGATTTATTTAACCCATGATCATGAGCAAGTGCATAAATGTATTCCTGAAAGAGAAGTGGGTATAGGAAGTCCCGTTCTCGCGATCTATCTATCTTTAAATAGCCTTGTAATTCCTCCATTTGAAATTCGATTTGAACCAAAACCGGGGATTTCTTGGGTCATCAAATGATACGATACATAGGTACGATACAGTCAAAACAAGGTATCAGGGTATCATAGTAAGAAAAGATACCTTGGAAATGATTAATCCATGGATTCTCTCTTTTTCCATCCGATTGGTTCTTGTTCGTTATAAGATACCGAAGATGTTTAGAAATCCTTTATTTTTGCAACCCGATCGCTCTTTTGACTTTAGAATTATATTTCTCAATATACTGTTTCTTTTACACATTCGTCTCCGCACAGGGATATAATTAATAGAATAGTTAGGATTCAAAAAAAAAGTGAAGAATCCACTTATTAAAGTGATTTCATAACCTTTGCCCGCCCCAGGGACTAATATATTTCTAACGTATAATTAGATCGGGTAATTGGTAATTATTCGAATTAAGAACCGAAGCTCGTTGCTCTTTTTGTTTCCCTATAATTGGAGCTTTTTGGCTCTATCCATTTATTCACTCGATCCAACCATAATTGATTTTTTGTACCGCTCTAAGAATTAAAACTCTAACAAACTAAACAAATATTTTGTACCGATCCCGTAAGGGTTAAGTACTCTATCTTAAAGTTATTTATTTATGATATGAGTTATTCATTTATACGACATGCTGTTTTTTCCATTCGTTCCCTCTCAGGATCAGTCGGGGTCTTACAAACTCTACCAACGGTATGGACGAATCCGTTCCTTCATCCAAATGTGTAAAAGATTTTAGCCGCACTTAAAAGCCGAGTACTCTACCGTTGAGTTAGCAACCCAAAAATAGAATTATGGTGTGTAGATACGATCGAAAAAAAAAGAGTGGATTGCACAACCCCATCAAAAACATTTTTTTATAGTTATAGTAAATTATGAACATAAAAATGAACAGCTATAATGAAAATCTGAAAAATTCCCGGATAAGATAAATGAAATATATCCCAGAGAATTTAAGGAACCTATCGCTTACATGAAGTAAAGTAAAAAAAAACTTATAGGGCGTGGATAAATAGATCTATTTATCCACGATCAATTATATTTTTTCAATACACTATTGTCAATATGAACGTTGAGAAAAATAATAATATTAGTATTATAAAATAATAAGAACTTGTGTTGGATTGGCATTTCATAGATAACCTACCTAGAGAATAAAAAAAGTGTAGATGTCGAAAAGAAAAAAATAATCAAGAAGAAAACCTCGGGTTTATTCAATATCCATAAAGATACCATAAGAAAGCTCGGCCCCTTTTTTTAGTGGAGTCTCGCCAAAAA